GATTACTCTTCAATTATTAATTATTTAAGTGTAATTTTCGGACTAACCTAACCAAGACTGGAATCACGCTCTGTAGGATTTGAACCTACGACATCGGGTTTTGGAGACCCACGTTCTACCGAACTGAACTAAGAGCGCTTTCTTATCTTCTTATCATTATCACACTAGCTAAAACTAAAAAAAAAAGAAGAGGATTTTTTTTCTAACCCGAATACATCTTGTATGCATAAGACTATCATATAGAATATGATATAATAAAATAAAGATTATGTATGCCTGATTTTAATCGATTTCAATGAATCCCTCGTTACTGCTCAGACGAGAAGTAATAGGTAGGGATGACAGGATTTGAACCCGTGACATTTTGTACCCAAAACAAACGCGCTACCAAGCTGCGCTACATCCCTTTCAATTGGTCTACAGTGTCATTTTATAGAATCCCTGTCTTGTTTTCAAAATCCTTATTTTTTCCATTGATATATCCAAGTTATCTTGACATTTTTTTTTTATTCTCATGTAACATATAATAATAATAGAAGGCTTATATACACATGAATCTGAAACCCATCGTAAAAAATAACTAAAAAAAAAGAATATTTTTTTGGAATGCTCAGTCGGAAGGGACGTCTTTTTCGGTTTTAAGAAAAGGAAAATCTTATCTACCGAATCATTGTAAATCTCAATTGGAATTAGGAATTCCGTGTACAAATACAAGCGGTCCTTAACTACTTACATAATTATATTATATCGGATCATATATGGATTACCATTAGGCATTACAATAAATAATACAATAAATAAAAAGAATAAAGAAGGAGGATTTAAAATGCGAGATCTAAAAACATATCTTTCCGTGGCACCGGTACTAAGTACTCTATGGTTTGGGGCTTTAGCAGGTCTTTTGATAGAGATCAATCGTTTATTTCCGGATGCGTTGACATTCCCTTTTTTCTCATTCTAGTTATTGACATGGGAAGGGGTGAAGAAGATTAGAGATAGAATCAAAAGATTTGTGACTAATCCCTCCCCCTCTTTTCTTTTTTTTTTTTTTAGATAAAATAGAATTCAATACAATATAATAAGTAGAAGTATAATAAAGAAAGGAGGAAAGAGAAATAAAAAAGTAGATTCAACCTCGGCAAAATTCGGGTTTAGTCTCCAATTCCATTTAGAAATAATATTGTGAGAACAGAAATGTGTCTAGGGCAAGAAGATCATACAAGATCTTTTAATGAAATACTGTACATTGAATCAAATTCGATTCAAAATATACCTAAATATTAGTTTGTTGTTTTACTTCTTATTTTTTTAATTTCTTTTTTCGCGGAAAGTAGAAGAGTTGGTTGAATCAAAAACACAAAGGAGGTTCATGGCCAAGGGTAAAGATGTCCGAGTAACGGTTATTTTAGAATGTACCAACTGTGTTCAAAACGGTCTTAATAAGGAATCAAGGGGTCTTTCCAGATATATTACTCAAAAGAATCGACACAATACGCCTAGTCGATTGGAATTGAGAAAATTCTGTCCCTATTGTTACAAACATACGATTCACGGGGAGATAAAGAAATAACTCGAATCAAGTGCCTGTGTGTCACTCTTACAAAGAACACGAAAAGGACATATTCTATATATACCATATTATTCTATATATTCTAGTTAACATAATTTAACTAACTAAAAAAAAAAGCCAAATCCTATATTTTGAATTCAAAATCTTTTTGGATCAGATTGAAATAGGATTTTGGGGATAAGGAATAAACAAACCATGGAAAAATCCAAGCGACTCTTTCTTAAATCCAAGCGATCTTTTCGTAGGCGTTTGCCCCCGATCCAATCGGGGGATCGAATTGATTATAGAAACATAAGTTTAATTAGTCGATTTATTAGTGAACAAGGAAAAATATTATCTAGACGGGTAAATAGATTAACCTTAAAACAACAACGATTAATTACTATTGCTATAAAACAAGCTCGTATTTTATCTTTGTTACCTTTTCTTAATAATGAGAAACAATTTGAAAGAAGCGAGTCGACCTCCGGAGCTACTGGTCTTAGAACCCTAAATAAATAAAAAAAAGTAGACTTACTTTACTCCTCAATTGAACCCAAATTAAAATTCAAATCCGAACTCAAACACAGATTGATATTTTGTTCGAAAAATTGTAAGAAAAGAAATTGGGGAAGAAGAAGAAATCTTTTTTTATTGGATATTGGACATATTCGCTCATTTAATTTTGAGCGACTTTATCATATTCTCTTTATCATACTAATTTCTACTCTACCTTCCCGGAGTTCATTCTCCAGCGAACTCCATTTAAAATATTCTGACGAATTCCTTACAATTTCCTTTTTTATTTTATGATCTCATTAGAAATCATATAAAGACAATTCCTATTTAATATAGCTATTTGTGCAAGTATTTTACGATTAAGAAGCAACTGTCTCTTGTACAGATTGTGTATTAATCTACTATAACTATAGGATACTCTATTCTCGCGAATTACTGCATTTATCCGAGTGATCCACAAACGACGAAAATCTCTCTTTTTCCTATCTCTATCTCGATGAGACGAAACCAAAGATCTTATTTTCTGTTGACTAATTGTTCGAGTAAGTCTTGAACGAGCCCCCCGAAAGCTTGATGCAAATAAACGAATTTTTGTTCTACGTCTCCGAGCTATATATCCTCGTCTAATTCTAGTCATTGAATAAATGAAACTTTCATGAATAACTAATTGATTTCCTTTCTTTCAGTTATTCTTTTCCCTTTTCCTAGTTTATTAATAACAAAACGGATTCTTCCAATGTATAAAATACAAATTCCAATGGCTTTTGCTACTATAACCTTCCCAACCACAATTTGTCTTTTTTTATAGGCATTTCACCTCGAAACGAGTATTGATACTAGGTATCAAAAAACAGAAAAAAGTAATAAATAGAAATGAATAACGAAATAGTGGATTCCATCGTTTCTATGGTTATGTCTTAAACGGTGAGGTCCTCTCTATACACCGGAGTCCCTTATTTCATTTAATCAATGCTATTAGCAACTTGCACAGTTCAAATTCTTTGGCTCTACCCATGAATTATCTAGTAATAGGTCTTTCACAACGAGATCTACCTATACAGTAACGGTATTTAATTATGAAGATTGGCTGGGTAGCTGACCCTCTTAGTCCGTTTTTGCAAGAGTATAGGCATAAGATTTCGGCTTTGAAAATAGGATTTCCCCGCTTAATGGATAACTATTTGTTACCAATGAGGAATGTTTTCTCATCGGAAACCATAAATTTCATATACAATAGAAGAGAATTGAATAGATCTTTTTTTTTAGTTTTCGATATATAGATAGTGAATGGCCTTCTTCCTTCCATTTTATACTATTGACTAGTACTGATCATTGATACTGGAAAATGGATTTCCCTTTTTTCTCCCAATGGTGATCTGAACGAGTCGCACATACACCCTAGTACATGTTCCTCGACGCTGAGGACATCCCCCAAGAGCGGGGGATTTCGTAACATTTCTGATTGGCTGTCTTGTGTTTCTAATAAGTTGTTTAATAGTTGGCATGTTGAATCGTATACATAATAAATGGGCTGGTTTAGATCGATCCTAACCGGATGATTATGAATTACTTCTCTATTTAATAGATGAATAGAATATTAGTAAACCCGTTAATAAGTAAGAAGATAAGATCTCAAATCGGCGATTTTCGTCAACTTAATGCTATTTTTTTTTATTCAATCGCTACAAGATCAACAATTCCATGAGCTTGGGCTTCTGTTGCTGACATAAAAACATCCCTTTCCATATCTTCGGATACAACCCATAAGGGTTTGCCCGTTCTTTGTACATAAACTCTTGTGATGGTTTCGCGCAGTTTCAGTAGTTCTTCTGCTTCCAGGATAAATTCTCCCGTTTGCGCCTCATAAAAAGAACTCGCAGGTTGATGTATCATTACCCTGATAATATAACAAATGGTTCCTCTATCTCGCATGATGAGGTGAGGAGAAGAGATAAAGAATAATAAAAAAAGAAAGATAGAATTGAGCAACCGTACAGGCATCCTTTGCACATTGCATACGGCTATACAATGGAATTCACTTTACCTTCCATTTCCATCGAAGAAAGAGAAAAAAATATAGATATAGGGTTTATCCGATTCAGATCGGGAAATGATCCAATTACCATCCTTCCTTTCGGAGCAGTTAAAAAATACTATGATGGCTCCGTTGCTTTTTATATATTTCTCTCGTCTGTGATTCAGCAATCCCAAAGTTTCTTTTTTTTTTTTTTCGTACTCTTTTATAACAATAACATAAATATTGTTAAAAGTTTTCTGTTGTGAAAACAAAAAAGTTTGTGACGCTGAAATGGTAATGGTCACCGATAAATAAGAAAAAATCGAGAATACCCTTTATTTTATACTAATTTCATACTACTCTTTCGATATATAATCTAATGTTTTGAAAAAAAAAAATTTCTCATATCGAATTCGAAGTGCCATGCTATTATTACTTAATATTCCTATTTCATATGGCGAAGGCATAGTCTTTTTTTTTGTTCTTAAAAAACTCATTGGCGCCAAGCGTGAGGGAATGCTAGACGTTTGGTAATCTCTCCGCCGACCAGGATAAAAGATCCCATTGAAGCGGCTAATCCCATGCATATTGTATGCACATCGGGTTGCACAAATTGCATAGTATCATAAATAGCTACTCCGGGGATTACCCATCCGCCAGGAGAGTTTATAAACAAATACAGATCCTTGTTATCATTCTCTATACTGAGATATACCATAAGACCAATAAGTTGATTCGAAATCTCGCTATCAACCTCTTGGCCTAAAAAAAGTAATCTTTCTCGATAAAGTCGGTTGATTAGGATAAAATTTGTATCCCTTAAGAGCCGTACATGCACCTTTTGATGCATACGGTTCAACAAAAATTGCGAAAAAAAAAGAATCAATGTGTAGATTCCAGCCCTCTTTCTTTTTT